GCTAATGTAGCTTAATTAAAGCATAACACTGAAGATGTTAAAATGAGCCCTAGAAAGCTCCATAAGCATAAAGGTTTGGTCCTGACTTTACTATCAATTATAACTAAAATTACACATGCAAGTATCCGCATCCCAGTGAGAATGCCCCACAGTTTCCTACTTGGAAACAAGGAGCTGGTATCAGGCACACATTCAGCCCACAACACCTTGCTTTGCCACACCCACAAGGGAAACAGCAGTGATAAACATTAAGCCATTAGTGAAAACTAGACTTAGTTAAAGTTAAAAGAGCCGGTAAAACTCGTGCCAGCCACCGCGGTTATACGAGAGACTCAAATTGATATGCAACGGCGTAAAACGTGGTTAAGGTAAAACCTAAGATAAAGCCGAATACTATCACAGTTGTTATACACACCCGATAGATAGAAGTCCAATCATGAAAATAACTTTACAAAACCTGACCCCACGAAAGCTAAGATACAAACTGGGATTAGATACCCCACTATGCTTAGCCTTAAACATTAATAGGACCACACACTCCTATTCGCCCGGGAACTACGAGCACTAGCTTAAAACCCAAAGGACTTGGCGGTGCTTAACATCCACCTAGAGGAGCCTGTTCTATAACCGATAACCCCCGTTAAACCTCACCTTTTCTTGCCCACCCCGCCTATATACCGCCGTCGTCAGCTTACCTCATAAGAGAATTATAGTAAGCAAAATTAGTATAACCCAAAACGTCAGGTCGAGGTGTAGCATATGAATTGGAAAGAAATGGGCTACATTCTCTATAATAGAAGATACGGACAATAAATTGAAATATAGATTTGAAGAAGGATTTAGAAGTAAGCTGAAAATAGAGCGTTCAACTGAAACCGGCCATAAAGCGCGCACACACCGCCCGTCACTCTCCCCGGACAAAACAAACAAATAAATAATAAATTAAATATATAAAGGGGAGGCAAGTCGTAACATGGTAAGTGTACCGGAAGGTGTACTTGGAAAAATCAGAGTATGGCTAAACAGTAAAGCACCTCCCTTACACTGAGAAAATATCTGTGCAAATCAGATTACTCTGATACTTAACAGCTAGCTTCACTCAAAAAACAACAAAACACAATAAATAAACCCTAATACACTAATACTTATAAAATAAAACATTCACCCAATCAAGTATAGGCGATAGAAAAATAAATCAAAGCAATAGAAAAAGTACCGCAAGGGAACGCTGAAAAAGAAATGAAAAAACTCAGTAAAGTTAAACAAAGCAAAGATTAATTCTTGTACCTTTCGCATCATGTATTAGCTAGTTATTACAAGCAAAGAGAACTTTAGTTTGATACCCCGAAACTAAGTGAGCTACTTCAAGACAGCCTATTTCAGGGCCAACCCGTCTCTGTGGCAAAAGAGTGGGAAGAACTTTAAGTAGAGGTGACAAACCTACCGAACTTAGTTATAGCTGGTTGCCTGAGAACTGAATATAAGTTCAGCCTACTAGCTTCTTAACTCACAACTTAAACAGACCAAAAGAAACTAGAAGAGTTAATCAAAGGGGGTACAGCCCCTTTGATAAAGACACAACTTTAAATAGAAGGTTAAAGATCATAATAATCAAAGGCTAAATATTCCAGTAGGCTTAAAAGCAGCCACCTAAAAAGAAAGCGTCACAGCTCACATATAATTACCACCAATTATACGGATAAACCAATCTTAAACCACTAATACTATCAGGCCTCTTCATGCAAACATGAAGGAGACAATGCTAATATGAGTAATAAGGGAATAACTCCCTCCAAGCATTAGTGTAAATCGAAACGGATTAACCATCGAAAATTAACGGGCCCAAACAAAGAGGGCATTGAATAACAAACAAAAAACCAGAAATGTATCCAAAAATTAACCGTTAACCTCACACTAGAGTGCCATAAAGGAAAGACTAACATAAAAAGAAGGAACTCGGCAAACACAAGCCTCGCCTGTTTACCAAAAACATCGCCTCTTGCAAACCCAAAATATAAGAGGTCCCGCCTGCCCTGTGACACAAATTTAACGGCCGCGGTATCCTGACCGTGCAAAGGTAGCGCAATCACTTGTCTTTTAATTGAAGACCTGTATGAATGGCATAACGAGGGCTTAACTGTCTCCTTTCTACAGTCAATGAAATTGATCTCCCCGTGCAGAAGCGGGGATAACAACATAAGACGAGAAGACCCTGTGGAGCTTTAGACACTATGGGCAACCCATACAAACACCCACATAAAAGACACGAACCAAATGTGAACCTGCCTTAATATCTTCGGTTGGGGCGACCATGGAGTAACAAACAACCTCCAAGCGGAATAGGAATACTTTTTCCCAAAATTAAGAAATACAACTCAAAATAACAGAAATTCTGACCAAATGATCCGGTAACACCGATCAACGAACCAAGTTACCCCAGGGATAACAGCGCAATCCCCTTTAAGAGCCCATATCGACAAGGGGGTTTACGACCTCGATGTTGGATCAGGACCCCCCAATGGTGCAGCCGCTATTAAAGGTTCGTTTGTTCAACGATTAAAGTCCTACGTGATCTGAGTTCAGACCGGAGTAATCCAGGTCAGTTTCTATCTATGTAATGATCTTTTCTAGTACGAAAGGACCGAAAAGAAGGAGCCCATGTTACAAACACGCTCCTCCCCAAACCAATGAAATCAACTAAATTGGCATAAGGGCATGACCCTTATGTTAAAGATCATAACTTATTAAGGTGGCAGAGCCCGGTACTGCAAAAGACCTAAGCCCTTTTCAACAGAGGTTCAAATCCTCTCCTTAATAATGATTACTCTCCTCACAACCCATATTATCAACCCATTAGCCCTAATCATTCCAATTCTATTGGCAGTTGCATTCTTTACACTACTAGAACGAAAAGTCTTAGGATATATACAACTACGAAAAGGACCAAACATTGTAGGACCATACGGTTTACTTCAACCAATTGCTGATGGTATTAAACTATTCATTAAAGAACCCATCCGACCATCCACCTCATCACCAATTTTATTCCTAATAACACCAATATTAGCCCTAACCCTAGCCCTTACCCTATGAACCCCAATACCACTACCCTATCCAATAATTGATTTAAACCTAACAATCCTATTTATTATAGCTATCTCAAGCCTAGCAGTATACTCAATTTTAGGTTCAGGATGAGCATCAAACTCAAAATATGCCCTAATTGGAGCCCTACGAGCAGTAGCCCAAACAATTTCATATGAAGTTAGCCTAGGACTAATTCTTTTATGTACAATCATTTTCACTGGAGGATTTACCCTTCAAATATTTAACACCACTCAAGAAAGTATTTGACTAATCTTCCCAATATGACCACTAACAGCAATATGATATATTTCAACCCTAGCCGAAACAAACCGAGCCCCATTCGACCTTACCGAAGGAGAATCCGAACTAGTATCCGGTTTCAACGTAGAATACGCTGGAGGCCCATTCGCCCTATTCTTTCTAGCCGAATACACAAACATTCTTCTAATAAATACACTATCAACAATCTTATTTTTAGGCTCCTCAAACTTTCCAACAATACCAGAAATCACAACAATAAGCCTAATAACAAAAGCAGCCATTATCTCAATAATATTCCTATGAATTCGTGCATCATATCCACGATTCCGTTACGATCAACTCATACATTTAATCTGAAAAAATTTTTTACCAATTACACTCGCCTTAGTAATTTGAAATTTATCACTACCAATTACATTTTCTGGTCTACCACCACAAACATAGCATTGGAGCTGTGCCTGAAACAAAGGATTACTTTGATAGAGTAAATAATGAAGGTTAAAATCCTTCCAACTCCTTAGAAAAAAGGGACTTGAACCCTACCTGAAGAGATCAAAACTCTTAGTGCTTCCACTACACTACTTCCTAGCAAAGTCAGCTAACAAAGCTTTTGGGCCCATACCCCAAAAATGTAGGTTAAACCCCTTCCTTTGCCAATGAGCCCTTACATCCTAACCACACTGCTCCTAGCACTAGGACTTGGTACTACAATTACATTTGCCAGCTCACACTGATTATTAGCCTGAATAGGACTAGAAATTAATACACTAGCAATCCTACCATTAATAGCCAAAAACCATCACCCACGAGCAATTGAAGCTACCACCAAATACTTTATCACACAAGCAACAGCCGCTGCCATACTATTATTTGCCAGTACTACAAATGCCTGACTATCAGGACAATGAGACATCCAACAACTCTCCAATCCATTATCCATTTCAATACTAACCATCGCCATCATATTAAAAATTGGACTAGCACCAATACATGCTTGATTACCAGAAGTATTACAAGGACTAGACCTCACAACTGGTCTTATCCTTACAACCTGACAAAAACTTGCCCCATTCGCTTTACTATTACAAATCCAACAAACCAACCCAACCATCATAATTATATTTGCCACTATATCAATTATAGTAGGAGGTTGAGGAGGCCTAAACCAAACACAACTACGAAAAATTCTAGCATACTCCTCCATTGCACACCTAGGATGAATAGTCCTAATTATACAATTCTCACCCACACTTACAGTACTAACCCTCACAATTTACATCATAACAACATTTGCAGCATTCATCACATTTAAATTAAACAAATCAACAAACATTAACATACTCACAATTACATGAACAAAAAATCCAACATTAACCGCACTCACACCATTAATCCTTCTATCCCTCGGAGGATTACCCCCACTAACAGGCTTCTTACCTAAATGACTTATTCTACAAGAATTAACCAAACAAAACCTTACACCAATAGCTACAATTGCAGCTTTATCCGCACTACTAAGCCTATATTTTTACCTACGATTATCATATTCAATAACATTAACAATTTCACCAAACAACCTAACAGGAATTACCCCATGACGTCTTACAACCACACAAATAACACTACCACTCTCAATCTCCATCACTCTTACACTACTACTACTACCCATATCTCCAACAATTACCACAATTATAATGATATAGAGACTTAGGCTAACACATAGACCAAGGACCTTCAAAGTCCTAAGCGGAAGTTAAAATCTTCCAGTCCCTATAAAACCTGCAGGACATTAACCCACATCTTCTGTATGCAAAACAGACACTTTAATTAAGCTAAAGCCTTACTAGACGAACAGGCCTCGATCCCGCAACTTCTTAGTTAACAGCTAAGCGCCCAAACCAGCGAGCATCCGACTAACTTTCCCCCGTCTTCTTAGCAAAAAAAGACGGAGGGAAAGCCCCGGCGAACATTACTTCGCTACTTAAGATTTGCAATCCAATATGTTTAAACACCCCAGGACTTGATAGGAAGAGGACTTACACCTCTGTTTACAGGGCTACAACCCGCCACTTACTCAGCCACCCTACCTGTGACAATCACACGCTGATTTTTCTCAACTAACCATAAAGACATTGGCACCCTCTATTTAGTATTTGGTGCATGAGCCGGCATAGTAGGAACTGCTTTAAGCCTACTTATTCGAGCAGAACTAAGTCAACCAGGTGCTCTCCTAGGAGATGACCAAATTTATAATGTTATCGTTACAGCCCATGCTTTCGTAATAATCTTCTTTATAGTAATACCAATCATAATTGGTGGATTTGGCAACTGATTAGTTCCTCTAATAATTGGAGCTCCAGATATAGCATTCCCTCGTATGAATAATATAAGCTTCTGACTTCTACCACCATCATTCTTACTACTACTTGCCTCTTCTGGAGTAGAAGCAGGAGCAGGTACTGGATGAACAGTTTATCCACCACTAGCAAGCAATCTTGCCCACGCAGGAGCATCAGTTGATTTAACTATTTTCTCACTACATTTAGCAGGTGTTTCATCAATCTTAGGAGCCATTAATTTTATCACCACAATTATTAATATAAAACCACCAGCAATTTCTCAATACCAAACACCACTATTTGTATGAGCAATTATAATTACAGCTGTACTACTTCTACTATCACTTCCAGTACTGGCAGCTGGCATTACAATACTTCTTACAGACCGAAACCTAAATACAACTTTCTTTGACCCAGCGGGAGGAGGAGATCCAATTCTTTATCAACACTTATTCTGATTCTTTGGCCATCCAGAAGTATACATTTTAATTCTACCTGGGTTCGGAATAATTTCTCATGTAGTCGCTTACTATTCTGGTAAAAAAGAACCATTCGGTTATATAGGAATAGTTTGAGCTATAATAGCCATTGGTTTATTAGGCTTTATCGTATGAGCCCATCACATATTTACAGTTGGAATAGACGTAGACACCCGCGCTTACTTCACTTCAGCCACAATAATTATCGCAATTCCTACTGGTGTAAAAGTATTTAGCTGACTTGCAACTCTTCATGGAGGAGCCATTAAATGAGAAACACCCCTCCTATGAGCCCTGGGCTTTATTTTCCTATTCACAGTTGGAGGTTTAACAGGAATTGTATTAGCAAATTCCTCATTAGATATTGTACTACACGACACATACTATGTAGTAGCACACTTCCATTATGTATTATCAATGGGAGCTGTATTCGCAATTCTTGCTGCTTTCGTACACTGATTTCCCCTACTATCAGGATATACACTTCATGATACATGAACAAAAATTCACTTCGGAGTAATATTTGCAGGTGTTAATCTAACCTTTTTCCCACAACATTTCCTAGGTTTAGCAGGAATACCTCGACGATATTCAGATTACCCAGATGCATACACCCTTTGAAATACAATCTCTTCTATTGGATCACTAGTCTCACTAGTAGCAGTCATTATATTCCTATTCATTATCTGAGAAGCTTTCGCTGCCAAACGTGAAGTGTTATCAGTAGAATTAACCCCAACAAATGCAGAATGATTACATGGCTGCCCACCACCATATCACACATTTGAAGAACCTGCATTTGTTCAAGTACAAACAAATTAACGAGAAAGGGAGGAATTGAACCCCCATATGATGGTTTCAAGCCAACCACATAACCACTCTGTCACTTTCTTCATAAGATACTAGTAAAACCAAATACATTACCTTGTCAAGGTAAAATTGTGGGTTAGAACCCCACGTATCTTATAATAATGGCACATCCTTCACAATTAGGCTTTCAAGATGCAGCATCCCCAGTAATAGAAGAACTCCTTCATTTCCATGACCACGCATTAATAATCGTATTTCTAATTAGCACATTAGTACTTTACATTATCGTAGCTATAGTAACTACTAAATTAACCAATAAAAACTTATTAGACTCCCAAGAAATTGAAATTATCTGAACAATTCTACCAGCAATTATTCTAATCTTAATTGCCCTTCCATCCTTACGAATTCTGTACTTAATAGATGAAATTAATGCACCACACCTTACAATTAAAGCTATTGGACATCAATGATATTGAAGCTATGAATATACAGATTACGAAGATTTAGGTTTTGACTCATATATGATTCCAACACAAGACTTAAATCCAGGACAATTTCGCTTACTAGAAACAGATCACCGAATAATTATTCCTATTGAATCTCCAATCCGAGTACTAGTATCAGCAGATGATGTCATTCACTCCTGAGCAATTCCAGCTTTAGGTGTAAAAATTGACGCAGTACCAGGACGATTAAATCAAACAACATTCATTACCTCCCGCCCAGGAATTCTTTACGGACAATGCTCTGAAATTTGCGGCGCCAATCATAGCTTCATACCAATTGTAGTAGAGGCAGTTCCTTTAGAACACTTCGAAAACTGATCTACTTTAATAATTAAAGACGCCTCGTTAAGAAGCTAATATGGTCCTAGCGTTAGCCTTTTAAGCTAAAGATAGGTGAATACCAATCACCCTTAATGATATGCCACAACTCAATCCATCCCCATGATTAATAATCCTAATTTTTTCTTGAATAATTTTCTTATATTTTATTCCACCAAAAGTCTCAGCTCATATTTTTCCACATGAACCATTACCAATTACCATTGAAAATTTTACAACAGAATCATGAAACTGACCATGACATTAAGCTTTTTTGATCAATTTATAAGCCCATCATATTTAGGCATTCCACTAATTGCCTTAGCTCTAAGCCTACCTTGAATACTCTACCCAACCCCATCTACACGATGATTAAATAACCGCCTACTAACTCTTCAAAACTGATTCATTAATAGTTTTACTAAACAACTCTTCACACCATTAAATGTAGGAGGACATAAATGAGCTCTTATTTTAATATCACTAATAATCTTCTTAATCTCATTAAATATATTAGGACTCCTTCCATATACATTTACTCCAACAACTCAGTTATCACTTAACATAGGATTTGCCATTCCATTATGACTTGCCACTGTACTAATCGGAGCACGAAACCAACCAACCCATGCCCTAGGACACCTACTACCAGAAGGAACCCCAACATTATTAATTCCAATCTTAATTATTATCGAAACAATTAGCCTATTAATTCGACCATTAGCATTAGCTGTTCGATTAACTGCTAACCTAACTGCTGGTCACCTTCTAATACAATTAATCGCCACAGCTACCTTCGTATTAATACCCATAATATCAACTGTAGCTGCATTAACCGCTATTTTACTACTTCTATTAACATTACTAGAAATTGCTGTAGCAATAATTCAAGCTTATGTCTTCGTACTTCTTTTAAGCCTATATCTACAAGAAAACGTTTAATGGCCCACCAAGCACATGCATATCATATAGTAGACCCAAGTCCATGACCACTCACAGGTGCAATTGCTGCCCTATTAATAACATCAGGTTTAGCCGTCTGATTTCACTTCCACTCACCACTACTAATTTCATTAGGTATTATTCTTTTATTACTAACAATACTTCAATGATGACGAGATATTATTCGAGAAGGAACATTCCAAGGACACCACACAATACCAGTCCAAAAAGGCCTCCGATATGGTATAATTTTATTTATTACATCAGAAGTATTCTTCTTTATTGGGTTTTTCTGAGCTTTCTACCACTCAAGCCTAGCACCAACACCAGAACTTGGAGGCCTTTGACCACCAACTGGTATCTCTACATTAGACCCATTCGAAGTGCCACTTTTAAATACAGCAGTACTATTAGCTTCAGGCGTTACAGTCACATGAACTCACCATAGCATTATAGAGGGGGAACGAAAACAAGCCATTCAAAGTCTAACCCTTACTATTCTCCTAGGCTTTTACTTTACACTCCTTCAAGCTATAGAATACTATGAAGCACCATTTACAATCGCAGATGGTGTATATGGCTCAACCTTCTTCGTTGCAACAGGATTTCACGGTTTACATGTAATTATCGGCTCAACATTTCTAACAGTATGCCTTCTACGACAAATCCACTACCACTTTACATCAGAACACCACTTCGGATTCGAAGCGGCTGCATGATACTGACATTTTGTAGACGTTGTATGATTATTCCTATACGTCTCAATCTACTGATGAGGCTCATATCTTTCTAGTATAAAAAATATAAATGACTTCCAATCATTAGACTTTGGTTAAAACCCAAAGAAAGATAATGAATTTAACCACAACCTTTATTACAATCTCTATCACATTAACAATTATTCTAACACTAGTAGCATTTTGACTACCACAAATAACACCAGACTATGAAAAATTATCACCATACGAATGTGGTTTCGACCCATTAGGAACAGCCCGACTACCATTCTCCCTACGCTTTTTCCTTATCGCAATCTTATTCCTATTATTTGATCTAGAAATTGCCCTACTCCTACCACTCCCATGAGGTATCCAACTAATATCTCCACTTAAAACATTAATTCTAGCATCCACAATTCTAACATTATTAACAATTGGACTAATTTATGAATGAATTCAAGGAGGCTTAGAATGAGCAGAATAGGTTTTTAGTTTAAAAAAAACATTTGATTTCGGCTCAAATACTTATGGTTAAAGTCCATAATTACCTAATGACACCAATCCACTTTACCTTTTCAACAACATTTATACTAGGACTTGTAGGTTTAGCATTCCACCGAACCCACTTATTATCAGTCCTATTGTGTCTAGAAGGAATAATATTATCACTATTTATTGCACTATCACTATGAATACTACAATTAAATGTCACTAACCTATCAACAGCCCCAATACTTCTCTTAGCATTTTCAGCTTGTGAAGCAAGTTCAGGATTAGCTCTATTAGTAGCTACTGCTCGCACTCACGGTACAGACCATATACAAAGTCTTAATTTACTACAATGCTAAAAATTCTCATCCCAACAATAATGCTTATACCAACCACATGACTTATTAAAGATAAATGACTATGACCAACCACATTAGCCTATAGCCTCATAATTGCATTAATAAGCCTTTCATGATTGAAAAACCCAATAGAAACTGGATGACTTTCACTTAATACATACACAGCATCAGATCCTCTATCCACACCCCTTTTAATCCTCACATGTTGACTACTTCCACTAATAATTTTAGCCAGTCAAAACCACACCACCCAAGAACCAATTAACCGACAACGAATATATATTTCACTACTCACATCATTACAATTCTTCCTAATTTTAGCTTTTAGTGCCACCGAACTAATCATATTTTACATTATATTTGAAGCCACACTAATTCCAACATTAATTATTATCACTCGATGAGGCAACCAAATAGAACGACTAAACGCAGGCACCTACTTTTTATTCTATACACTAGCAGGATCATTACCACTTTTAATTTCCCTATTACTACTACAAAACAATACAGGAAGCTTATCACTCCTGATCTTAAACTTCTCAGACATGAACTTATCATTATCATATACCAATAACCTATGATGAATTGGCTGCACAATAGCATTTCTAGTAAAAATACCATTATATGGGGTTCACCTATGATTACCAAAAGCACACGTAGAAGCACCAATTGCAGGTTCAATAATTTTAGCCGCCGTCTTATTAAAACTCGGTGGCTACGGTCTAATACGAATAATAGTAATTCTTAACCCATTAACCAAAGAAATAAGTTATCCATTTATTATTATTGCTCTCTGAGGAGTAATTATAACGAGCTCAATTTGCCTACGCCAAACTGACCTAAAATCCCTAATTGCCTACTCATCTGTTAGCCACATAGGTTTAGTAGCAGCAGGCATTCTCATTCAAACACCCTGAGGCTTTACAGGTGCACTAATTCTTATAATTGCACACGGACTAACATCATCCGCCCTATTTTGCTTAGCAAACACTAATTATGAACGAACACACAGCCGAACAATATTATTAACACGAGGCTTACAATCAATTCTCCCATTAATAGCAACCTGATGATTCATTACTAGCCTAGCAAACCTAGCCTTACCGCCATCACCCAATCTCATAGGAGAATTAATAATTATCACTTCACTATTCAACTGATCATGATGATCTATCCTATTAACAGGAGCAGGTACTTTAATCACAGCAAGCTACTCGCTATACATATTCCTAACTACTCAACGAGGTCCACTCCCAACCCACATCATTGCTTTAAACCCATCATATACCCGTGAACATTTACTAATAACACTACACCTTTTACCACTACTACTAATCATTCTTAAACCAGAGTTAATTTGAGGATGGGTTATTTGTAAATATAGTTTAATCAAAACATTAGATTGTGATTCTAAAAACAGAAGTTAAAATCTTCTTATTCACCGAGAGAGGCTTGTAGCAACGTAAACTGCTAATTTTCGTCCACCTTTGGTTAAATTCCAAAGCTCACTCGGACATTAAGCCTCTAAAGGATAACAGTTATCCACTGGTTTTAGGAACCAAAAACTCTTGGTGCAAATCCAAGTAGAAGCTATGCCAACTACACCAATTCTTATGACATCAAGCCTACTTATTATCTTTACACTCCTAATTTACCCAATCATTACAACTTTACATTATAAACCATTAAAAATAAACTGAGCAACTAACCAAACCAAAACAGCAATTAAATTAGCATTCTTTACTAGTCTATTACCACTCTCCATATTCTTAAACGAAGGCACAGAATCAATTATTACCAGCTGACAATGAACCAATACACTAACATTTGACATAAATATCAGCTTTAAATTCGACTACTACTCAATCATCTTTACCCCTATTGCTTTATACGTAACCTGATCCATCCTAGAATTTGCATCCTGATACATACACTCAGATCCTAATATTAACCAATTCTTTAAATACTTATTAATTTTCCTTATCGCTATAATTATTCTAGTCACCGCAAACAACATATTCCAATTATTTATTGGATGAGAAGGAGTAGGAATTATATCATTTATACTTATCGGATGATGATGAGCACGCTCAGATGCAAATACCGCTGCCCTACAAGCAGTAATTTATAACCGTATCGGAGATATTGGCCTAATTTTTACAATAGCCTGAATTGCTACTAACCTTAATTCATGAGAAATTCAACAAATTTTTATTAACGCCAAAAACTTTGACCTCACCCTACCACTTATAGGTCTAATCCTCGCAGCCACAGGAAAATCAGCCCAATTTGGCCTTCACCCATGACTACCCTCTGCTATAGAGGGTCCTACTCCGGTCTCTGCCCTACTACACTCAAGCACTATAGTTGTAGCGGGTATTTTTTTACTAATTCGATTAAACCCATTATTACAAAATAATCCAACCGCTCTAACAACCTGCCTATGTTTAGGTGCAATTACCACCCTTTTTACAGCTACCTGTGCCCTCACACAGAATGATATCAAAAAAATTATTGCTTTTTCAACATCAAGCCAATTAGGACTAATAATAGTCACCATTGGACTCAACCAACCACAACTAGCCTTCCTTCACATCTGTACTCATGCTTTCTTCAAAGCAATACTCTTCCTATGCTCCGGCGCTATTATTCATAGTCTAAATGATGAACAAGACATCCGAAAAATAGGAGGACTTCACTACATTATTCCAATAACATCCTCCTGCCTAATAATTGGTAATCTAGCCCTCATTGGAACACCTTTCCTAGCAGGCTTCTTCTCAAAAGACGCCATTATTGAAGCCCTCAACACATCCCACCTAAACGCCTGAGCCCTAACAACTACACTATTAGCCACATCATTTACTGCTATTTACAGCATACGCATAATTTATATAGTTACACTAAACTACCCACGATTTAATACACTAACACCAATTAATGAAAACAACCCCACAATTATTAATTCAATTAAACGACTTGCATGAGGAAGTATTATTGCCGGACTTCTAATTACCTATAACATTACTCCACTAAAAACACCTATTTTATCAATACCTTTATTCATAAAACTAGCCGCCCTAACCGTAACTATTATTGGATTATTAACAGCCCTAGAATTAGCATCCATAACAAACAAACAATTTAAAATCACACCAAAAACCAACTATAATTTCTCAACTATACTAGGTTTCTTCCCAACAATTATACACCGCATTATACCAACACTCAACCTAAATCTAGGACAATCAATCGCCAATCAATTAATTGACCAAATCTGATTAGAAAAAACAGGTCCAAAAACAATCTCATCTATAAACCTTAAACTAGCCAACACTACTAGCAATATCCAAAAAGGCATAATCAAAACATACCTAACCATATTTTTTATTACACTAACCCTTACTTCACTATTAATAAGCTACTAAACTGCTCGAAGAGTACCACGCCCCAAACCACGAGTTAACTCTAGTACTACAAATAAAGTAAGCAATAATACACAAGCACCAATAACTAGCATCTTACCACCAACAGAATACATTAAAGAAATTCCACTAATATCAACACGAAAAAAAGAGAATTCAACCAACTCATCAACCGAAACCCCCCAAAATCCACATCAACTTCCTCAAAATAAAACAGTAATAAAAAATACACCTAACATATATAAAATTATATGTATTACCACAGAACCACTCCCTCAACCCTCTGGATATGGTTCAGCAGCAAGTGCCGCTGAATAAGCAAATACAACTAACATACCACCTAAATACACTAAAAACAAGACTAAAGATAAAAAAGGACCACCATAACTAATTAATACCCCACACCCCATCCCAGACACCAAAACCAACCCTAAAGCAGCAAAATAAGGAGAAGGATTAGAAGCAACAGCAACTAAACCAATTACCAAACCAAATAAAAATAAAAACACAGAATAAGCCATAGTTCCCATCAGGATTTTAACCAGAACCAATGGCTTGAAAAACCACCGTTGTTATTCAACTATAGAAACCTAATGACAAACTTACGAAAAACCCACCCACTCCTAAAAATCGCAAACAATGCACTAGTCGACCTTCCAGCGCCACTAAACATTTCTTCATGATGAAATTTCGGCTCACTACTAGGACTTTGCTTGATTGTACAAATCATCACCGGACTATTTTTAGCCATACATTACACCCCTGATATTACAATAGCTTTCTCATCAGTAGCACATATTTGCCGTGACGTAAACTATGGATGACTTATTCGAAATACACATGCCAACGGTGCATCATTCTTCTTCATTTGTTTATACTTACATATTGGACGAGGACTATACTATGGATCATACCTATATAAAGAAACATGAAACATTGGAGTATTAATCCTATTCCTAGTAATAATAACCGCATTCGTAGGATATGTCCTTCCATGAGGACAAATATCATTTTGAGGCGCTACAGTAATTACCAACCTACTATCTGCAATCCCATACATTGGCTACGACTTAGTACTTTGAATTTGAGGTGCCTTCACAGTAGATAATGCCACCCTTACTCGATTCTTCGCCTTTCACTTCCTACTACCATTCATCATTGCAGCAGCAACACTAATCCACCTATTATTCTTACATGAAACAGGATCAAACAACCCATTAGGCCTAAACTCAAATGTAGACAAAATTTCATTCCACCCATACTTTTCATATAAAGACCTACTAGGTTTCCTATTTATACTCATTTTATTATTACTCATCGCACTACTTTCACCAAACATATTAGGAGACCCAGAAAACTTCACACCAGCAAACCCACTAGTAACACCACCACATATTAAACCAGAATGATATTTCCTATTTGCTTACGCAATTCTACGATCAATTCCAAACAAACTAGGTGGAGTACTTGCCTTACTAGCATCAATTCTAGTACTATTTATTGTGCCTATACTACACACATCAAAACAACGAAGCCTCACATTCCGCCCACTCTCCCAATTCCTATTCTGAACATTAGTAGCAGATGTTATAATCCTAACCTGAATCGGAGGAATACCAGTAGAACACCCATTCATTATTATCGGCCAAATCGCATCAATCCTATACTTTATCCTATTCCTTATCCTCATTCCCACAGCAGGAATAATAGAAAACAAAATACTTAAATTTTGCAACGATAGCTCAATTTAAGAGCACCGGTCTTGTAAACCGGAGGCCGGAGGTTAAAATCCTCCTCGCTGCTTCAAAGAAAAGAGATTTTAACTCCCACCCCTAACTCCCAAAGCTAGGATTCTAAACTAAACTATTCTTTGATAAAATATATGTGTTTACAACATATATTTTTGATAGTACATATATGTATTATCACCATATATTTATATTAAACATATCAATATTATTTGAGTACATATATATATATATCACCATAAAATTTATTTAACCATATAAAACACCATACATACTAAGGTAGACATAAACCATACATTGACGAAAGCATTAATCTATTTTACACTAAACCAATTAAGTAATTATTATTAGATTCGTTATCCCCAGTATGGAGTATACAACATTTCATCAAACTCAGATTCTCGCCCAATAAGAGCCCACCATCAGTTGATATCTTAATGCATACTCTTCTTGATGGTCAAGGACAAATATCGTGGGGGTTTCACTTAGTGAATTATTCCTGGCATTTGGTTCCTACTTCAGGGCCATTAATTGGTATCATCCCTCACACTTTCATCGACCCTTGCATAAGTTAATGGTGGAGTACATATTACCCGTTACCCAACATGCCGGGCATTCACTCCAGCGGATAAGGGGTTTTTTTTTTCGGTTTCCTTTCTCCTTGCATTTCACAGTGCACACTAAAAGAAACAGACAAGGTTGTACATTCCCCTTGCATCAAAAATTGAACAAGCATGGTAGAAGATATTCCAAGAAAACGTGCCCAGTTGGTATCAAGAGCATAATTAATATTGAATTTCCCTTAACATACCAAGATTACCCCCCTTTTTTTGCGCGAAAAACCCCCCTACCCCCCTAACACTCCTAAGATGTCTATCACTCCTGAAAACCCCCCGGAAACAGGAAAACCCCTAGTAATGCGTTTGTAACCACTATGTTCATTAAAATATTATAATATTACACAT